TAATGTCCAATTTAGAGTTGTCAATTATATCCTTTATGGAAATGGCAAGTCAATTCGAGGAATTTATCACACAAGTATTCAATTAGTTCGGACTTGCTTAGTATTGAATTGGGACCAAGAACAAAACGGTTCTATAGAAGAGGTTCATGCTTCCTTTGTTGAGGTAAGGGCAAATGATCTAATTCGCGATTTCATAAGAATTGAGTTAGTCAAGTCCACTATTTCGTATACCGGAAAAAGGTATGATAGGGCAAGTTCCGGATTGATTCCCGATAATGGATTAGATTGCACCAATATCAATCCTTTTTATTCCAAGGCGAAGATTCAATCACTTAGCCAACATCAAGGAACTATTGGTATGTTGTTGAATCGAAATAAGGAATGCCAATCTTTGATAATTTTGTCATCATCCAATTGTTCTCGAATTGGTCCATTCAATAGTTCGAAATATAACAATGTGACAAAAGAATCGGATCCCCAAATTCCAATTAGGGATTATTTAGGTCCCTTAGGCGCTATTGTACCTAAAATATCGAATTTTTATTCATCTTACCATTTAATAACTCATAATCAGATCGTGTTAAAGAAATATTTGCTACTTGACAATTTGAAACAGATTTTCCAAGTACTTCAAGTACTTAAATACTGTTTAATAGATGAAAATAGGAGGATTTATAATCCCGATCTATGCAGTAACATCATTTTGAACCCATTCCATTTGAATTGGTGCTTTCTCCACCATGATTATTGTGAAGAGACATCGATCAAAATTAGCCTTGGACAATTTATTTGTGAAAATGTATGTCTATTTAAATACGAACCACACGTAAAAAAATCTGGTCAAATTTTAATTGTTAATGTCGACTTTTTAGTTATAAGATTGGCTAAGCCTTATTTGGCTACTCCTGGAGCAACTGTTCATGGTCATTATGGGAAAATCCTTTACGAAGGAGATACATTAGTTACATTTATATATGAAAAATCGAGATCTGGTGACATAACGCAAGGTCTTCCAAAAGTAGAACAAATCTTAGAAGTGCGTTCGATTGATTCAATATCGATGAACCTCGAAAGGAGAGTTGAAGGTTGGAACGAGCGTATACCAAGAATTCTTGGGATCCCCTGGGGGTTTTTGATTGGAGCTGAGCTAACCATAGCCCAAAGTCGTATCTCTTTGGTTAATAAGATCCAAAAGGTTTATCGATCCCAGGGGGTACAGATCCATAATAGACATATAGAGATTATTGTACGTCAAGTAACATCAAAAGTGTTGGTTTCAGAAGATGGAATGTCTAATGTTTTTTCGCCTGGAGAATTAATCGGATTGTTGCGAGCGGAACGAGCAGGGCGCGCTTTGGACGAATCGATCTGTTATCGGGCAATCTCATTGGGAATAACAAGAGCGTCTCTGAATACTCAAAGTTTCATATCCGAAGCAAGTTTTCAAGAAACCGCTCGAGTTTTAGCAAAAGCTGCTCTACGAGGTCGTATTGATTGGTTGAAAGGCTTGAAAGAGAACGTTGTTCTGGGGGGGATTATACCTGTTGGTACCGGATTCCAAAAATTTGTGCACCGTTCAAGGCAAGACAAAAACATTTATTTGGAAATCAAAAGAAAAAATCTATTCGAGTTGGAAATGGGAGATATTTTGTTACACCATAGAGAATTATTTTGTTCTTACGCGACAAACAATTTCCATGAGACATCAGAACAATCATTTATGCGATTTAATGATTCCTAAGAGCGGATTCATTTTCACTTTAACTATCTTTTAACTATACTGGTCTGATTATTGATTTGGTAATAAATAAAATAAGTAATTAAAAAAATTTATGGTTTGTGCCATGTATCAATGGTCAATCCCCGGTAGAAGGTTCCATCGGAACAATTATTTATTTCAAGGTACCTCGTCTCTTTGTTAATAATACGAAAAAGAAAAAACAAAAAGGAAGTGTGGGAAAAAATGACAAGAAGATATTGGAACATCAATTTGGAAGAGATGATGGAAGCAGGAGTTCATTTTGGTCATGGTACTAAGAAATGGAATCCTAGAATGGCCCCTTACATTTCTGCAAAGCGTAAAGGTATTCATATTACAAATCTCGCTAGAACTGCTCGTTTTTTATCAGAAGCCTGTGATTTAGTTTTTGATGCAGCAAGTAGGGGAAAAAACTTCTTAATCGTCGGTACCAAAAATAAAGCATCGGATTCAGTAGCATCAGCTGCAATAAGGGCTCGGTCTCATTTTATTAATCAAAAATGGCTCGGTGGTATGTTAACGAATTGGTCCACTACGGAAACGAGACTTTATAAGTTCAGGGACTTAAGAGCAGAAGAAAAGATGGGGAAACTCAACCGTCTCCCCAAAAGAGATGCAGCAATGTTGAAGAGAAAATTATCTACCTTGCAAACATATCTCGGTGGGATCAAATATATGACGGGATTGCCTGATATTGTGATCATCGTTGATCAGCAAGAAGAATATACGGCTCTTCGAGAATGTGCCATTTTGGGGATTCCGACGATTTGTTTAATCGATACAAATTGTGACCCAGATCTTGCAGATATTTCGATTCCAGCCAACGATGACGCTATAGCTTCAATTCGATTGATTCTTAACAAATTAGTATCCGCAATTTGTGAAGGTCGTTCTAGCTATATAAGAAATCGTTGATTATGATTAAGATTAAGAATAATAAAATTAGTTAATGTTAATTATTGGGCAACTCCATAGATTTATTGGATCGGTTACTTTTTTTTGAATTTTTGAAAATAGATAAAAAAAAAGAACTGGGGATATTGATATATATTATGATGTTATGTGATTTCTTGGTATCCTAAATATATGATTAATGATTCAAGTTGGTGAGTTGAGAAAGAAATGGTTGAATCAAACTAATTCCTTTTTTGAAGTTCAATTTCTATCAGAGGACAATATGAATGTTATACCATGTTACATTAAAACACTCAAGGGGTTATACGATATATCGGGTGTAGAAGTAGGCCAACATTTCTATTGGCAAATAGGAGGTTTACAAATCCATGCCCAAGTACTTATCACTTCTTGGGTCGTAATTGCTATCTTGTTAGGTTCAGCCATCATAGCTGTTCGGAATCCACAAACCATTCCGACCGACGGTCAGAATTTCTTTGAATATGTCCTTGAATTTATTCGAGACTTGAGCAAAACCCAGATTGGAGAAGAATATGGACCTTGGGTTCCCTTTATTGGAACTATGTTCCTATTTATTTTTGTTTCTAATTGGTCAGGTGCTCTTTTACCTTGGAAAATCATAGAGTTACCTCATGGGGAGTTAGCTGCGCCCACGAATGATATAAATACTACTGTTGCTTTAGCTTTACCCACGTCAGTGGCATATTTTTATGCAGGTCTTACCAAAAAAGGGTTGGGTTATTTCGAGAAATACATCAAACCAACTCCAATACTTTTACCAATTAACATCCTAGAAGATTTCACAAAACCTTTATCTCTTAGTTTTCGACTTTTCGGGAATATATTGGCTGATGAATTAGTAGTTGTTGTTCTTGTTTCTTTAGTCCCTTCAGTAGTTCCTATACCTGTCATGTTTCTTGGATTATTTACAAGTGGTATTCAAGCTCTTATTTTTGCAACGTTAGCCGCGGCTTATATAGGCGAATCCATGGAGGGTCATCATTGACTAGTTTTCGAAATAGTCTTTTTTTTTTAGCTTATCCCAATTCATGCATGGTTCAAGATAATCTGCTTGGTTGGAGAACATAATAGATATAAATACGTATGAATATATGACCTAGAGTCGTAGGAGAGAAGATGAACGATATTACGGAATTGTAAAAAAAAGATGGGTTGGGGAGGTCACACTAGATGTATGTAATGTCTATAAGTCCAGCCACTTTTTGTGTGGGTTTCGAGGAATGATTCTATAATCCGATTCAATATAAAATGTGGCTAGTTTACGTTATGGAAGAAAGAAATGTATATGTAATATGTATATGTAATATTAGATATTTACTAGTTATATAGTCCTATCTATATATAAATAGAAGTCCTTATGCCTTACCTATATACTAACTAACTATATATATATCTAACTATATGCTATATATATATATGTAATATATATATATATATAGCAATATATATAGATAGCAATATATATAGCAAAATAAATAAAGCAAAATAAATAAAAAAAAAGATATATATATATATGTATTGATATACATATTGATATCGTTATATTGATATATTGATATCGTTGATATCGATCATATTGATATCCATTGCGTATATTGATGATTGCATATATTGATTTGGTTGCAGTTTACTGCATTTAGATTAGATGGATTACAAGATAAGTCAAGTCCTTTCTTCTGTTTCATTTGTGATTGTGGATTGGATGAAAAAACAGATGAACTCAAGGATATAGAAGAGTAAAGAACGAAAGATGGAATGAAAGAATGGTTGGAAAGAAAGAAATGCAATAACTAGAGCCATATGTATATGGATTTACAAAAACTTCATCATGGGTAGAAACAAAAAACGAGATATCGAAGTAGTTCTGACGATTCAGTAATATTATCATTAGTTTTTAGTTACTCCGACCCAATAGATCTTAATGATCAAACTTAATGATAAAATTAAGTAATAATTCATTGGTTGATTGTATCATTAACCATTTCTTTTTTTTGGTGCGAGGAACTTACCATGAATCCACTGATTTCTGCCGCTTCCGTTATTGCTGCTGGATTGGCTGTAGGACTTGCTTCTATTGGACCCGGAGTTGGTCAAGGTACTGCTGCAGGCCAAGCTGTAGAGGGTATTGCGAGACAACCAGAAGCAGAGGGTAAAATACGAGGTACTTTATTGCTTAGTCTAGCTTTTATGGAAGCTTTAACAATTTACGGACTGGTTGTGGCATTAGCGCTTTTATTTGCGAATCCTTTTGTTTAATCTAGAAATGTAAAAAAGTACCTTAGATTACATACTTATTTTACTTTTT